ATAGTTCAAGTCACACACTCCCATAATCCATCTTCTCTTCGGAGAATGTACTTCAACTATTCGTATCAAATAAAGAATACAATACTTCGTAGTTAGTTGAAGAGAAATATCCAAAAAGATGTCTTATTCTTTTCAATAATCCATATTTGTAGCAATAAAACACTATTGTTCCTCCCCGAAATTATATATGATCGATTACAAATATCTATGATCTGTCTTCTCTATAAAGGACCTGAAATACCTTGCTTACGTATCATTGGAAAATGCATTAACATAAATACGGCAGTAAGAAGAGGTAATACAAAAGTGTGTAAACTATAAAAACGGGTCAAAGTAGATTGACCCACACTAGCACTTCCACGCAATAACTCTACTAAAGGTGATCCTATTACGGGAATAGCTTCAGGTACGCCTGTCACGATTTTGACTGCCCAATAACCGATTTGGTCCCGGGGTAAGGAATAACCAGTTACACCAAACGATGCAGTCAATACAGCCAGAACCACACCCGTAACCCAAGTCAATTCGCGAGGTTTTTTAAATCCGCCCGTGAGATACACACGAAATACGTGTAGGATCATCATTAGGACCATCATACTTGCTGACCATCGATGAACTGATCGGATTAACCAACCAAAGTTGGCTTCAGTCATTATGTATTGAACAGAGGCAAAAGCCTCCGTAACGGTCGGACGATAGTAAAAAGTCATAGCAAAACCCGTAGCTACTTGTACTAAAAAACAAGTAAGTGTGATCCCTCCTAGACAATAAAATATATTGACATGAGGAGGAACATATTTACTAGTTATATCATCTGCAATCGCCTGAATCTCGAGACGCTCCTCGAACCAATCATATACTTTATTGAGATAGGTAAACCAAGGGGACTCCCCCTCTGAGAACCGTATATGAGAATTTCATCTCGTACGGCTCAAGCAGAAACACCCAAATACTGATTACAATGGATATGTAATAGAAAATTTTTAATTTCTTATTTATCCACTTGATTCAATCGTCTCTGAAGATACGAAGGAACCAAAATCCGAACTCTCTTCTTTGTTGTGATGAGAATGCCAAAATATCAAGTTAGCTCATCTGTCTTTATGTTGATCGTTACAGGCCTCTTGAATCTTCTATTCCCCTATTTATTTGTTATTTGATTTGTTGTTTTTGTTTGTGCGTAATGCAGATTGACTATTGTTTACTATTTTTTTTTGATAGGAATTCTCTTGTTGAGACCCTATGAATCGATTGAAACCTCAGATTCATACTAGAACCACGATGATTCAATAAAACCCAAAAACTAAGACCAAGGGTTCTATGAGTAAGAACTATTTGATCATCACTTATTCATAGATGTAATGACTAAAAATCCAGAGAAAGATTTGTCCTTCGGTCAAAATAAGCATGATTCTAAAGGAAGAAAAATCGTTCAATTTATCAAATACCTCTTTGTTTGAAAATTTTTTGAAGTCCAGTCACGAGGTCTGAATAGTAGGTATGAATCATAGTTCAAATATTTCTTGATCTATTCCATATATTCCGTGCTCCAGATACTAGGATGAATATCCGACGAGGCAGAACCATCTCTGTCGAGATGACAGACCCATTCTCTGTACTATCAATAGGATCAATTATAACAAGTCGCACACTCATATTCCGGAAATACCGAAACAACGGAATTCCACGGTCAAACTACCAGAATGGACTATAAATCTGAGTCCTAAGTGATTCATTTTTGATTGAAAAGCTAGGGCTTCTGGTTCTTATGGACCTAATTCATTGAAATTCCATCCAGTAAAACGGAAGAATTATAAATCTCTAAAATAATAGATAGGAATATCGCAAATAGAGCCATTGCGACACCCATAAATGGGGTGGTTCCCCATCCAGGAGCCACTTTACCATATTCTGAATTCAATGGTTTCAATAAATCCCCTGTAATAGTTCGTCTTGGCCCAGATCTAGCACTACCCTCAACGGTTTGTGTAGCCATAAATACTATTGCATTGGTTGAGATCTGTTGACTTTGTATACTATTCCGTTGTAAATAAACGATCTTATCGTAGCATAGATCCATCGTGGTCTTGAAATTCTCTAATAATGGAAACAGCAACCTTAGTCGCCATCTCCATATCTGGTTCACTTGTAAGCTTTACAGGGTACGCCTTATATACCGCTTTTGGGCAACCCTCTCAACAACTAAGAGATCCATTCGAGGAACACGGAGACTAATTGAAGTAATGAGTCCCCCATATGGGGGACTCATTACTTCAATTAAGATAATGAAAAATCATTTCATCTTTTTAGTCGGGACCTTAGGCGGTTCTCGAAAAAATATAGCGAAAAAGATTATCCCTAAAGTCGAGACTAAGAGGAATGTATAAACCAATGCTTCCATAGATTCGATCGTTGTTTACAATTATAGCTTCCACACCTGTTCATTTAGGATTATTTCCCAGATAAAGAAAGGACAAGAGCAAAGAAAGGCGATGATTCAAATCAATATTTCTACGGTACCTTATGTCAAATCAAAAAAATCAAATATAGAGGCGAAAGATACCGGAGCAATGTTGTATCAGACTACCTGTCTCCTTGTAGTTGGATCTCCAAGTTTTTGGAATGCTCCAAATTCCACTTGAGCATCCAAATCTGGGTCAATCCCAGCAAAAACATCTCTGAACAAGGTTCGAGCGCCATGCCAAATGTGTCCGAAAAAGAAGAGCAAAGCAAACGTAGCATGTCCAAAAGTGAACCAACCCCTTGGACTGCTCCGAAAAACACCATCGGATTTCAAAGTAGCACGATCTAATTCAAAAATTTCACCCAATTGGGCACGTCTAGCATATTTTTTCACAGTAGCAGGATCGCTATAGCTGACTCCATTGAGTTCGCCACCATAGAACTCAACAGTTACACCCACTTGTTCGACACTATACTTCGATTCTGCCCTTCTAAAAGGAACATCGGCTCTCACAATTCCGTCTCCGTCCACCAAAACTACTGGAAATGTTTCAAAAAAAGTAGGCATACGGCGTACAAAAAGTTCATGCCCTTCTTTATCTCTAAAGATAGGGTGTCCTAACCATCCAACAGCTATCCCATCCCCGTTGTCCATTGAGCCTGCCCGGAATAATCCACCTTTCGCCGGATTATTACCGATGTAATCATAAAAAGCTAATTTTTCGGGAATTTTAGACCAAGCTTCCGATAAACTCAGATTTTCGGCTAGACTGGCGCCAACTCTTCGATATATTTCTTGCTGGAAGTATCCCTGATCCCACTGATAACGAGTGGGACCAAATAATTCGATCGGGGTAGTTGCTGAACCATACCACATAGTTCCAGCAACAACGAAAGCTGCAAAAAAGACAGCAGCGATACTACTGGAAAGGACAGTTTCAATATTGCCCATACGTAATCCTTTGTATAGACGTTGGGGTGGGCGGACACTAAGATGGAATAGACCTGCTAATATACCCAATGTACCTGCTGCAATATGATGAGAGGCTATTCCTCCCGGAACAAAGGGATCAAAACCTTCCGCACCCCACGCTGGATTTACAGATTGTACTTTTCCGGTTAGGCCATAAGGATCGGATACCCATATTCCAGGACCATACAAGCCTGTTACATGAAATGCGCCAAACCCAAAGCAAGCCACCCCTGAGAGAAATAAATGAATTCCAAAAATCTTGGGCAAATCCAAAGAGGGTTTTCCCGTACGTTCATCACAGAATATTTCTAGGTCCCAATACACCCAATGCCAGATAGCTGCTAAGAAGCACAAGCCAGAAAACACAATATGTGCCCCGGCCACACCTTCGTAACTCCAAATACCCGGATTCGTTATAGTTCCTCCTGTAATACTCCAACCGCCCCATGAATTGTTTATTCCTAAACGAGTCATGAAGGGTATAACGAACATACCCTGTCTCCACATTGGATCAAGAACGGGGTCAGAAGGATCAAAAACTGCTAATTCGTATAGAGCCATCGAACCGGCCCAACCGGAAACTAGAGCTGTATGCATTATATGGACAGAAAGCAGCCGACCGGGATCATTCAATACGACGGTATGAACACGATACCAAGGCAAACCCATGGAAATACCCCTTTCTCAAAGAAAAAATAGATACTATGTAACTTTATCACATTGGAAATAACTATGCTATGGACCTCACCTTTTCATTGGATTATCTCGAAACAAGGGTTAATATTTATTCTGTTCCGTTAGTAATAATTGAACAATTCTGTTCGTAGGAACAAAGAGAAGCAGATCTATTCTATACCCAATAAGTACCAATACGCAATGGGGGGATTAATCCTATTTTTTGTGAGCGAATGTATAGATACTTGTTTCTCATTCGAACGATCCGTTCGTAAGAATTTTCCTTTATTCCGTCTTCCTCTATGAATCTTCCAATCTATCGATAAAATACGATAAACGACAATATTATGAACACAATAAACCATTGTTTGTTACGTTTCCACATCAAAGTGAAATAGAATACTTCATTTTTCTTTCATTTAATGCCCATTGGTGTTCCAAAAGTACCTTTTCGGAGTCCTGGAGAGGAAGATGCAGTTTGGGTTGACGTATAGTGTGACTTGTCAGACATATTGGGTCATATGGGATTTCCCCGTTCTCTCCCCCGATCGAGATATCCTCTGTTTCGCCCAAGAAAGATTGATTGAACCATCAATAATTCGAAGCGTGAAGTGCAATTAGATCAATTTATTTGGTTGGAGGATCAATATTCTCAATTAAAAGAATTTATGGTTGGCTTGGACCAATAAAATGAAGTATACAGGCTCCGTTCAGAAAATACCAAGGTAATCCATGTATGATTACCACCCTATCAGAAATGATTCCTTTATACCATATGAGTGATCTCAAATTGCCAATTAATGGAATAATATGATGAATACATCGAATATTTTGTGGAAGGCATGAAAATGAAACAAATTGAAAAAAAAAAAAAGAAGTCATAGCAAAAAGAAGTGGTACTGGGATCATTTGTCCTATATGTGCAAATCGAATTCGGGCAGATCTTTACCCGGAGTAGAGCATAAACCTAAAAGAGTGGAAGAGGCCCATTCGGGAACAAGAAAATTACATCGTGATTTAGATCTCGATGAAACAATACATCAATGAGGGGTTAGCTCGATAAGTTCAGTGAATTCTTTTTTGATTTTATAGGGAAGCAAGTCAAAACTCATGTTTCTTAAAAAATGGAAGAAAAAGCCCGCTACGAAAAAAGAAATAGGGCTGGAATCGACAATTTCTTTTTTTTTTTTCTCAATTTTGATTTTTTGAACCGTATGCACCCAAAGGTGCGTGTACGGTTCCTAAGGAATAGAATTTTGTCCTAATCAACCGACTTCATCGAGAAAGATTACTTTTTTTAGGCCAAGAAGTTGATAGCGAGATCTCGAATCAACTTGTTGGTCTCATGGTATATCTCAGTATAGAGGATGATACCAGGGATCTGTATTTGTTTATCAATTCTCCCGGCGGATGGGTAATCCCAGGAATAGCTATTTATGATACTATGCAATTTGTGCCACCAGATGTACATACAATATGCATGGGATTAGCCGCTTCAATGGGATCTTTCATCCTGGTTGGAGGAGAAATTACCAAACGTCTAGCATTCCCTCACGCTTGGCGCCAATGAGTTTTTTTATTTGAGAGAAAAAAAGACTATGCCTTCGTCATATGGAATATGAATAAAATAATAATAATATTAAGTAATAATAGCATGGCATTTCAAGTTCGATATGAGCAAACTATTATTCTTTTTTCATAATATGAGATTATGTATCGAGATAGTAGTATGAAAGAAAGGTTATTTCCGACTTGATCTTATGTATCGGGGTCCATTTCAGCGTCACAAACCTTTTTGCTTCCACATCAGAAGTCTCTTTCCAATATTTATGTTATGAAAGAGTGTGAAAATCAAAAAAAAAAAAGATCATTTTTTACTTATTTTTATTTGATCGGATCAGAAAGAAACTTTGGGATTGCTGAATCACAGACGAGATAAATATATAAAGCAACGGAACCATCATAGTATTTTTTGATTACTCCGAAAGGAAGGATGGTAAATGGATCATTCAACGATCTGGGTCTGATAGATTCGACTTGTCTCTTTCTTCGATGAAAAAAGAGAAAAAAAAAATTCCATTACAGAGCCGTATGCACAAAAGATGCCTGTACGGTTGTTCAATTCTATCTTTTTCTCCCTGCTTGTTATTCTTTATCCCTTCCCTTCGCCCAATCATGCGAGATAGAGGAATCGTTCATTATGTTATATCATCAGGGTTATGATCCATCAACCTGCTAGTTCTTTTTATGAGGCACCCACAGGAGAATTTATCCTGGAAGCGGAAGAACTACTGAAACTCCGCGAAACCCTCACAAGGGTTTATGTACAAAGAACGGGCAATCCTTTATGGGTTGTATCCGAAGACATGGAAAGGGATGTTTTTATGTCAGCAACAGAAGCCCAAGATTATGGCATTGTTGATCTTGTAGCGATCGAAAATACCGGGGATTTCGCATAAATCTTTGATTCCATTTCGAATCATAATTTGAATGAACCCTTATTTGATCTTTTATCTTCTTACCTGGGTAAAATATGAAATGGAAGTAATTCATAATCATCCGGTTAGGATCGATCTAAACCAGCCCATTCTGTATATGATTCAGCATGCCAACTATTAAACAACTTATTAGAAACACAAGACAGCCAATCAGAAATGTCACGAAATCCCCCGCTCTTCGAGGATGTCCTCAGCGTCGAGGAACATGTACTAGGGTGTATGTGCGACTCGTTCGGATCATGAGCTAGAACAAATGAGACGATTTTTACAGTATCAATGACTCGTACCAATGAATAGAATGGAAGAACTCCATTCACTATCGAAAAATAAAGATCTCTCGTATACCTCTATTTGTATGGAATTTATGGTTTCCATTGGTGCAAATCCAATCACCTCGATTTGAGATGAAAAGCAATTCCCATTGGTAGCAAATGGTTATCCATTAAGCGGGGGAATGATATTTAAGAAGCAGAAAGATTATGCTCCTACTCTTGCAAGAACGGACTAACAGGGTCAGCTACCTATTCAACCTTCATAATTAAATGCCGTCACTGTATGGATAGATCCCATTGAAAAAAGACCTATTATTCGATAATTCATCGGTAGAGCCAAAAAGCGTGAACTGTACAAGTTACCAATAACATTGATTAAATGAGGAAAGGGGCTCCGGTGTATAGAGAGGACCTCGCCGTTTAAGAAGTAACCATAGAAACGATGGAAGCCACTATTTGTCCATTTACGATTTATTTTATACCTAATATCGGTACAATTTTTTTTTTTTTTTGAGGTGAAATGCCCGGAAGAAATAAAAAAATCGTGGTTGGGAAGGTTATAGTAGCAAAAGCCATTGGAATTTTTATTTTAATTTTATACATCGGAAGAATCCGTTTTGTTATTAATAAACCAGGAGAGGGGAAAAGAATGACTGAAAGAAAAGAAATCAATTAGTTATTCATCAAAGTTTCTTTTGATTCAATGACCAGAGTTAGACGAAGATATATAGCTCGGAGACGTAGAACAAAAATTCGTTTATTTGCAGCAACCTTTCGAGGGGCTCATTCAAGGCTTACTCGAACTACTACTCAACAGAAAATGAGAGCTTTGGTTTCCACTCATCGGGATAGAGGCAGGCGAAAGAGAAGTTTTCGTCGTTTGTGGATCACTCGGATAAATGCAGTAACTCGTGAGAATAGGGGATCCCATAGTTATAGTCGATTAATACTTGATCTGTACAAGAGGCAGTTGCTTCTTAATCGTAAAATACCTGCACAAATAGCCATATCAAATAGGAATTGTCTTGACACGATTTCCAATGCGATCATCAAATAAGGAGATTGGAAGGAATTCACTGGAATACTTTAAACGGAGTTCCCCGGAGAATGAACTCCGGGAGGGTATAGTAGAAATTCGTATGATAAGATAAGTAGTAGGAATGAACGAACACGTTTCAATAAAAAAAAAAAAAAGATTTATTCTTCCCCCATTCTTTTTTTTATTATTACATTACGGCGCGACAATCTCTCGGCTTTTTCGAACAAAACTTCAATCTGAGTTCGAATTAGAGTTTTGATTCGATTGAGGAATAGGCTTATTTATTTCTGGTTCTAGGACCAGTAGTTCTAGGGATCGACCCGGTTCTCTCAAACTGTTTCTCATTATTAAGAAAAGGTAACGAAGATAAAATACGAGCTTGTTTTATAGCAATAGTAATTAATCGTTGTTGTTTCAAGGTTAATCTATTCACTCGTCTAGATAATATTTTTCCTTGTTCACTAATAAATTGATTAATTAAACTCATGTTTCTATAATCAATTCGATCCCCCGATCCAATTGGGGGCAAACGCCTATGAAAAGATCGCTTGGATTTATGAAAGGGCCGCTTGGATTTATCCATGGTTTATTTCTTATTTCTAAAATCCTATTTCTTCATTCATTTCGGATCCGACCAAAATAGGACTGGATTTGTATATATTATATATGTATATGTAATTTCTTCCTCTTCCTTGGAAGAGTGGCACACGCATTCCGTTCGATTTATTTCTTTATCTCCCCATGAATCGTATGTTTGTAACAATAAGGGCAGAATTTTTTCAAGTCCAATTGACTAGGTGTATTGTGTCGATTCTTTTGAGTAATATATCTGGAAATGCCCCGCGATTCTTTATTCAAACCATTTCGGACACAACTGGTACATTCCAAAATAACTACTACTCTGACATCTTTACCCTTAGCCATGAACCTCCTTTGGATTTTGAATTCACTCAATTCTTCTATTTTCGATTCGAACCGAAGCGAAGAAGAAAGGAATGAAAAATAAATAGACGAGAAGTTGCTAACTCGAAATCCAATTCAATTATGAAAGATTTCGTTGCAATCAATAGAGTAATCAAATTATTAAGTAATACAAATATTTCTAACTATCAATTATTCCCAATCCCAGTATTTCATTTAGTATCTTGTATGATCTTGAACAGCCTGCCCTCGACCCACATTTCCATTTCTGTTCTCCCTATATTAACCCGAACCCGAGTTTCGATGAGATTCAATCCACTTTTATTCTTTACTCTTTCTTTCCTATCCTAAAGAACCGAAAAAAGGGGGGGGGTTAGTCACAGAGAATTTATTGTATCTCTAATCTTCTTGATCCCTTCCCATGTCAATAACTAGAATGAAAAAAAGGGGAATGTCAACGCATCTGGGAATAAACGATTGATCTCTATCAATAGACCCGCTAAAGACCCGAACCATAGAGTAGTTAGCACAGGTGCCGTGGAGAGATATGTTTTTATATCTCGCATTGAAAATCCTCCTTCTTTTTCTTTAACTTTATTGACTTTATTGTATATTGTAATACATATATGATCAGATGCATATGTAGTTAAAGATCATTTGTACGGGGAATCTCTAACCAAAATGGATATATACAACGATCCGGTAGATGAAATCTACCTGTCCCTAAAACAGAAAAAGATGAACCCTCCTTCCTGAGCACTCCTGATAAATATTCATTCCTTTATACGTTTATACGTTAGGTATGTATATAATTCTTTATGAGAATGAAACCAAAAAACCAAAAAGAAGAAATGGCAAAATCAATTCTATTTAGATAGAGGAAATTGTGATGTGGAAAACAAAACATGGATTCCCTACAATGGCACTGTACAACAAATGAAAGGGATGTAGCGCAGCTTGGTAGCGCGTTTGTTTTGGGTACAAAATGTCGCGGGTTCAAATCCTGTCATCCCTACTTATCACTTCTCCTATGGACAGTAACGAGGGGTCAATTGAGATCGATTAAAATTGGACACAATCTACCATTTTATGATACTATACATACAAGATGTATTGGGGGTACAAAAAGAATCCTTTTCTTGACATCCGTATCTCCCAT